CACGACATGATCGGGTCTGATCATAGAAAAGATTCTCTTCAAACGAACCGGCCTATCTTCTGTATGGGGCTTACGCGGTGGTTGGAACAAAGACACATTTTTTTGTTGTGAATTCAAATGTGGCAGATAGATAAGGACATATATCTGCAAGGCCCGATCAATAGTTCAAGTCACACACTCCCATAATCCATTTTATCTTCGGAAAATTCACTTCAACTATGAGTGTCAAAAAAATAATACATTTTTGTAGAGTTGAAGAGAAATATCCCAATACATGTCTTATTTTTTTTTTTTCAATAATCCATATTTGTAGCAATGAAATACTAGTGTTCCTACCCCAAGTGATAGATGATTGATTACAAGATGGTATATATTCTTTATAAAGGACCAGAAATACCTTGCTTACGTATCATTGGGAAGTGCATTAACATAAATACGGCGGTAAGAAGAGGTAATACAAAAGTGTGTAAACTATAAAAACGAGTCAAAGTGGATTGTCCTACACTAGCACTTCCGCGTAATAACTCTACCAGAGGCGAGCCTATTACAGGAATAGCGTCTGGTACGCCTGTTACAATTTTTACTGCCCAATAACCAATTTGGTCCCGAGGTAAGGAATAACCAGTTACACCAAAAGATGCGGTCAATACACCCAAAACCACACCTGTAACCCAAGTCAATTCACGAGGTTTTTTAAAGCCGCCGGTGAGATACACGCGAAATACGTGCAGGATCATCATTAGGACCATCATACTTGCCGACCATCGATGAACTGATCGGATTAACCAACCAAAATTAACTTCAGTCATTATATATTGAACAGAAGCAAAGGCCTCCGTAACGGTCGGACGATAATAAAAAGTCATAGCAAACCCGGTAGCTACTTGTACTAAAAAACAAGTAAGCGTAATTCCCCCTAGACAATAAAATATGTTGACGTGAGGAGGAACATATTTACTAGTTATATCATCGGCAATTGCCTGAATCTCAAGACGTTCTTCGAACCAATCATAGATTTTATTGAGATAGGTAAATCAAGGGGACCCCCCCGGAGAACCGTATATGAAAATTTCATCTCGTACGGCTCAAACAGAAACACCCAAATACTAGTTCTAACGGATGTGTGTAATATAAAGTTTGAAATTTATTAATTCTATGATTTATGATTCCATTTTTTTTTTTTTGAAGATACTAAAGAATAAAAATCCGAAAGCTCTTCTTTGTGGTTATAATGCCAAAAATCAAGTCGGCTCATTCGTCTATATATTGATCGTTATAGGCCTCTTGAATCTTCTATTTACCTATTTTCTTTGGTGTTCTTTATGTGTAATGCGGCTTTACTGCTGTTTTCTTTATTATTGATAGGAATTCTCTTGTTAAGACCCTATGAATTGATTAAAACCTCAGATTCATACTAAAACCACGATGATTCAATAAAACCCTTTCAAACTAAGTCTAAGTCCCAAAATTCCCTGAGTAAGAACCATTGGATCATCACTTATTCAATGAATAGATATAATGACTAAAAATCCAAACCAAAGAAACCTTTGTTTTGTCCTTTGATCAAAATAAGCATAAACGAAAGTTTGAAAGAATAAAAATATTTATAACTTCTAACTCTTTGAAAAAATTTTTTGAAGTCCGGACACGAGGTCTGACTATTAAGTATGAATCATAGTTCTAATAGTAATCTATTTCATATATTCCGTGCTCCAGATACTAGAATGAATATCCGACGAAGTAAAACCATCTCTATCAAGATGACAGACCCATTCTCTGTACTATCCATAGGATCATTTATACCAAGTCACACACTCATATTCCGGAAATACAGAAACAAAGAAATTCCACGGTCAAACTACCAAAATAGAATGGGATAAAAATGAGAAACCTAAACGCTTCACTTTGTATTGAAAAAGCCAGTTAATGGTTCTTGTGAATCTAATTCATTGAAATTCCATCCAGTAAAATGGAAGAATTATAAATCTCCAAAATAATAGATAGGAATATCGCGAATAGAGCCATTGCGAGACCCATCAAAGGAGTAGTTCCCCACCCAGGAGCTACTTTACCATATTCTGAATTCAATGGTTTCAATAAACTCCCCGCATTAGTTCGTTTTGGGCGGCCAGATCTAGAACTACCTTCAACGGTTTGTGTAGCCATAATATTTTATATTCAGTAAGATCTGTTGACTTTGTATACCATTCTGTTGTAAATAAATGATCTTATCATAGATCCATTGTGGTCTTAAAACTTTATAATGTCTTAAAACTATATAATCATGGAAACAGCAACCCTAGTTGCCATCTTTTTATCTGGTTTACTTGTAAGTTTTACTGGGTACGCCTTATATACTGCTTTTGGGCAACCCTCTCAACAACTAAGAGATCCATTCGAGGAACACGGGGACTAGTTGAAGTACGGATCCTCCCAATATTGGGAGGATCCGTACTTCAATTGAGATAATGACAAATCATTTCACCTTTTTAGTTGGAACTTTAGGCGGGTCTCGAAAAAAGATAGCGAAAAAAATTATTCCTAGAGTTGAGACTAAAAGGAATGTATAAACCAATGCTTCCATAGATTCGATCGTGGTTTACAATTATAGCTTCCATACCTGTTTATTTGGGATCGTCTCCCGGATAAATAAAGAACAAGAGTCAAAGAAAAGGCAGTGATTCAAATCAAGATTTATCTGGTACCCCATCTAAAAATCACAAAAAGAAAATAAAAATGAAAAGTAACAAAGCATATTGTATCAGACTACTTGTCTTCTTGTAGTTGGATCTCCAAGTTTTTGGAATGTTCCAAATTCCACTTGAGCATCTAAATCTGGATCAATACCAGCAAAAACATCTCGAAACAAGGTTCTAGCACCATGCCAAATGTGTCCGAAGAAGAAGAGCAAAGCAAACGAAGCATGTCCAAAAGTAAACCAACCCCGTGGACTGCTACGAAAAACACCATCGGATTTCAAAGTAGCACGATCTAATTCAAAAATCTCACCCAATTGAGCACGTCTAGCATATTTTTTCACAGTAGCGGGATCGCTATAACTGACTCCGTTGAGTTCGCCGCCATAGAACTCGACAGTTACACCTACTTGTTCGACACTATATTTAGATTCCGCCCTTCTAAAAGGAACATCGGCTCTAACAATTCCGTCTCCGTCTACCAAAACAACCGGAAATGTTTCAAAAAAAGTAGGCATACGACGTACAAAAAGTTCGCGTCCCTCTTTATCTCTAAAGATAGGATGTCCTAACCACCCAACAGCTATTCCATCCCCGTTGTCCATTGAGCCCGCTCTGAATAACCCCCCCTTTGCCGGATTATTGCCGATGTAATCATAAAAAGCTAGTTTTTCGGGAATTTTAGACCAAGCTTCAGATAAACTTTGATTTTCAGCCAACCCAGCACCAATTCTTCGATATATTTCTTGTTGGAAGTATCCTTGATCCCATTGATAACGAGTGGGACCAAATAATTCAATCGGGGTAGTTGCTGAACCATACCACATAGTTCCAGCAACTACAAAAGCAGCAAAAAAGACAGCAGCAATACTACTGGAAAGTACGGTTTCAATATTTCCCATACGTAATCCTTTGTATAGGCGTTGAGGTGGACGTACACTAAGATGGAATAGACCCGCCAATATGCCCAAGGTCCCTGCTGCAATATGATGAGAGGCTATTCCTCCCGGAACAAAAGGATCAAAACCCTCCACACCCCACGCTGGATTTACGGATTGTACCCTTCCAGTTAGTCCATAAGGATCGGACACCCATATTCCAGGACCATACAATCCTGTTACATGAAATGCACCAAAACCGAAGCAAGCCACCCCTGATAGAAATAAATGAATTCCAAAGATCTTAGGCAAATCCAAAGAGGGTTTTCCTGTACGTTCATCAGTAAATATTTCTAGATCCCAATACACCCAATGCCAGATAGCTGCCAAAAAGCACAAGCCCGAAAACACAATATGTGCCCCGGCCACACCTTCGTAACTCCAAATACCCGGATTCGTTACAGTACCCCCTGTGATACTCCAACCGCCCCATGAATTGGTTATTCCTAAACGAGTCATGAAGGGTATAACGAACATACCCTGTCTCCACATTGGATCAAGAACAGGATCAGAAGGATCAAAAACTGCTAATTCGTATAGAGCCATCGAACCGGCCCAACCAGCAACCAGAGCTGTATGCATTATATGGACAGAAATCAAACGACCCGGATCATTCAATACGACGGTATGAACACGATACCAAGGCAAACCCATGGAAATACCCCTTTATCAATGAAAAATAGACACAATGTAACTTTATTGCATTGGAAAAAACTATGCTGTGGACCCTCTTTTTAGTGGATTATCTTGGGGAAAGAATTAATATTTGTTTGATTTGTTTGATTCTTTTCAATTACTTTTAGTAATAATGAAACTATTTTGTTCGTAGGAACAAAAAGAAGCAGATCTATTCTACACCCGATAAGTACCAATACGCAATGGTAGGGGAGTTGATACCATTTTATATGAGTGAATGCATATATATATTTGTTCATCATTCAAAGGACTTATTTGTAATAATTTTCTTTTGTCTTCTTTATCTTTTTTTATAAACTTAGTCAATCTATGGATAAAATATGATAAAGGCCAATATTAGTAGGACACTAAATCCATTGTTACGCTTTCACATCAAAGTGAGATATAGTACTTAATTTTTCTTTTATTTAATGCCTATTGGTGTTCCAAGAGTACCTTTTCGAAGTCCTGGAGAGGAAGATGCATTGTGGATTGACGTATAGTGCGACTTGTCAGATATATTGGGTCATATGGTATTTCCCCATTCTCTTCCCCGATCGAGATATCCTCCCCTTCGCCCAAGAAAGATTGATTGAATTATCAAAAATTTGGAGCGTGAAGTTCAATTAGATCCATTTTTTCGGGAGGGTATACAGATTAATATTATCAATTAGAATAATTTATGGTTATCTTGGTTAGGCCAATAAAATGAAGTATCCAGGCTCCGTTTAGAAAAAACCGGTAAAAAATCTATTTATGATTACTATTTCTATCATATTCTATTTCTTTATATATTTATAATAGAAGTGATCTCAAACTGTTAATCAATCGAGTAATATGATGAATGCATTGAATATCTGTTGTAAGACATGAAATAAATTGTAAAAAGGAAGTCGTAGCAAAAGGACGTGGTATTGGGGCATTTGTCATATATGTGCAAATCCAAATCGGGCGGATCTTTACTCGGAGTAGAGCATAAACCTAAAAAAATTGAAGAAGCCCATTCAGGAACAAGAAAATTACATCGCGATTGAGATTGTATCTCGATGAAACAATACATCAATGAAAAGTTAGTTAGATAAATTTAGTAATTTTTTTTTATAAATAAACAAAACAGGCCAAAACCCATCTTTTTTGAAAAATGAAAGAAAAGCCCCTTTTTATAAGTTAAAAGCCTGGTATGAAAAAAATAAAAGAAAGCGCTAGAATCTACATCTACACATTGATTCTTTTTTTTTTTTTTCGTTATTTTTGTTGAACCGTATGCATCAAAAGGTGCATGTACGGTTTCTAAGGGATACAACTTTATCCCAATCAACCGACTTTATCGAGAAAGATTACTTTTTTTAGGCCAAGGGGTTGATAGCGAGATCTCGAATCAACTTATTGGTCTTATGGTATATCTCAGTATAGAGGATGATACCAAAGATCTATATTTGTTTATAAATTCTCCTGGCGGATGGGTAATACCCGGAGTAGCTATTTATGATACTATGCAATTTGTGCGACCAGATATCCAGACAATATGCATGGGATTAGCCGCTTCAATGGGATCTTTTATTCTGGTCGGAGGAGAAATTACCAAACGTCTAGCATTCCCTCACGCTTGGCGCCAATGAGTTTTTTATTTGATTTGAGAGAAAAAAGAAGACTATGCCTTCGCGCTATATGAAATATGAATATTAAGTAATAATAGCATGGCACTTCGAATTCGATATGATAAATTTTTTTAACCCTTAAATTATGTATCGAAAGAGTAGTATGAGATAAAAGGTATTTCCGATTTTATCTAATCTATCGGGAGGCCTATTTCAGCGTCACAAACTTTTTTGTTTTCACGCCGGGAGACTCTTAACAATATTTAGGTTATGAAAGAATATGAAAATAAAAAAAATCTTGTTTTTTTATTTGAAAAAAAAAAAGAAACTTTGGGATTGCTAAATAACAGACGAAATAAATATATAAAGCAACGGAGCCATCATAGTATTTTTGAACTACTCCAAAAACAAAAAGAAGGGTGGTTATTGGATCATTTACCAACCCGAGTCTGATAGACCCTATATTAAATTTATTTGATATTTAAGTAAGGTAAAAACGAATTCCATTATAGAGCCGTATGCAATGCGTAAAAGATGCCTGTACGGTTGTTCAATTATATATTTTATTATTCTTTATCTCTTCACCTTATCATCATGCGAGATAGAATAAACATTTATTATGTTATATCATCAGGGTAATGATCCATCAACCTGCTAGTTCTTTTTATGAGGCACAGACGGGAGAATTTATCTTGGAAGCGGAAGAACTTTTGAAGCTGCGCGAAACCGTCACAAGGGTTTATGTACAAAGGACAGGCAAACCCTTATGGGTTGTATCCGAAGATATGGAAAGAGATGTTTTTATGTCAGCAACAGAAGCCCAAGCTCATGGAATTGTTGATCTTGTAGCGACTGAATAAAAAAGAAAAAATAACAAAAATTTCAGACGAATTGGTGATTTGAGATTTTATCTTCTTACCGGATTTAATATTCTATTCATTAATCTATTAATATAGAAATAAAATAATTCATAATCATCCGGTTAAGATCGATCTAAACCAGCCCATTATGTATATGATTCAATATGCCAACTATTAAACAACTTATTAGAAACACAAGACAGCCAATCAGAAATGTCACGAAATCCCCCGCTCTTGGGGGATGTCCTCAGCGACGAGGAACATGTACTAGGGTGTATGTGCGACTCGTTCAGATCATGGGCTAGGACAAAAGAAAGAAAACAATTGATCCAGTATCAACGATCAGTACCAGTGAATAGACTGGAATGGAAGAACTCCATTCAATATCTAAAAATCAAAAAGATCTATCCTTCTATTGTGGTATCAAATGTATGGTTTCCGTTGGTGCAAATCCAATCAACTCCGTTTTAAATTTAAGATGAGAAAGAATTCTCCATTGATAGCAAATGATATCCATTAAGCAGGGGAAATACTATTTTAAAAAGCAGAAAAATTATGCCTTACTCTTGCAAGAACGGACTAACAGGGTCAGCTACTCAGCTAATCTTCATAATTAAATACCGTTACTGTATAAGTAGATCTCATTGTGAAAGACCTCGTACTGGATAATTATGGGTAGAGCCAAAGAGTGTGAACTGTACAAGTTAACAATAACATTGATTAAATGAAAGAAGGGCTCCGGTGTATAGAGAGGACCTCACCGTTTAAGAAGTAACCATAGAAACGATGGAACCCACTATATCCATTTCTATTTACTACTTTTATGTTTTATGTGTTTTTGATACCTAATATCAATACAATTTTTTCTAGGCATTTCACCTAGAAAAAAAAAAAAAAAATCGTGGTCGGGAAGGTTATAGTAGCAAAAGCCATTGGAATTTAAATTTTATACATTGGAAGAATCCGTTTTGTTATTAATAGACTAGGATACGGGAAGGGAATAACTGAAAGAAAGGAAATCGATTAGTTATTCATCAAAGTTTCATTTATTCAATGACCAGAATTAAACGAGGGTATATAGCTCGAAGACGTAGAACAAAAATTCGTTTATTTGCATCAACCTTTCGAGGGGCTCATTCAAGACTTACTCGTACTATTACTCAACAGAAAATAAGAGCTTTGGTTTCGGCTCATCGGGATAGAGGTAGACAAAAGAGAGATTTTCGTCGGTTGTGGATCACTCGGATAAATGCAGTAATTCGCGAGAATAAAGTATACTTCAGTTATAGTAAATTTATACACAATCTGTACAAGAGACAGTTACTTCTTAATCGTAAAATACTTGCACAAATAGCTATATTAAATAAGAGTTGTCTTTATATGATTTCCAATGAGATCATAAAATAAAGAGATTGGAAGGAATCCTTTGGAATAGTTTAAATGGAGTTCCCTGGAGAATGAACTCTGGGAAGGTAGAGTAGAAATTAGTATGATAAAATATGATAAAGTCATCAAAATGAAGAAAGACGTTAAATAAAAAATATTTATTCCTCTTCTCCCATTTTTTTTCTTACGACAGGACATTTCGATTTTACGATTTTTCGAACAAAAAAAAACGTCAATCCGCATTTGAGTTTGGATTGGAATTTTATTTTGATTCAATTCAATTGAAGAGTCAACCTATTTTTTTTCTGGTTCTAAGACCAGCAGCTCTAGCGGTTGACTCGCTTCTTTCAAATTGTTTCTCATTATTAAGAAAAGGTAACGGAGATAAAATACGAGCTTGTTTTATAGCAATAGTAATTAATCGTTGTTGTTTTAAGGTCAATCTATTCACCCGTCTAGATAATATTTTTCCTTGTTCGCTAATAAATCGACTAATTAAACTCATGTTTCTATAATCAATTCGATCCCCCGATTGGATCGGAGGCAAACGCCTACGAAAAGATCGCTTAGATTTAAGAAAGATTCGCTTGGATTTATCCATGGTTTGTTTATTCCTTATCCTGAAAATCCCAATCCTATTTCTTAATTCTACATCATCTTTGATCCGATCGAAATAGGATTTGGTTTGTTTCTATTTATTTTTTTCTATTTAAATAAATTTTAATAAATTAAATATATATATTGTTATATATAATATGTAATTTTTCATCTTCCTTGGAAGACTGACACACGAGCGATCGGTTCGATCTATTTCTTTATCTCCCCATGAATCGTATGTTTGTAACAACAGGGACAGAATTTTCTCAATTCCAATCGACTAGGCGTATTGTGTCGATTCTTTTGAGTAATATATCTGGAAATGCCCATTGATTCCTTATTAACACGATTTCGAACACAACTGGTACATTCCAAAATAACCGTTACTCGGACATCTTTACCCTTAGCCATGAACCTCCTTTGGTTTTTGATTCACTCAATTCTTTAATTTTCCGACCCGAAGCAAGGAAGAAGAAAGGACACAAAAATAGAAGCAGGTAACTCGAAATCAAATTATGAAAGAAATATTTTGTTGCAATCAATATCAATATAGTAATAAATAATAAGTAATATAACGATTTCTAACTATATTTATAATTTTAAATTGCCGTACAGTATTTCATTTTCAGTTAAGTATCTTGTATGATATTGTTGCCCCAACCACCGCATTTCCATTCTATTATTAATTTAATTTGAGCCTGAGCCCGAGTTCATAGTTTCACTGAGGGTGAAACCGCTTTTTCTTTGTTTTTTTTTTTTTAGAAAGAATAAGTAAAAAAAGAAAAAACAAAGAAAAAACAAAGAAAAAAAGAAGGGAGGGGTAGGGATTAGTTACAGATATTTGATTGTATCTCTAATCTTCTTCCCCTTCCCATATCAATAGCTAGAATGAAAAAAAGGGGAATATCAACGCATCCGGAAAAAAACGATTGATCTCTATCAATAAACCTGCTAAAGACCCGAACCATAGAGTACTTACTACCGGTGCCACGGAGAGATATGTTTTTAGATCTCGCATTTTAAAAACTCCTCTTTCTGTATTCGTTATTGTAATTTTATTGTAATTTGTAATACATAATGGTAATACATATATGACCGGATGTGTATATGTAGTTAATGACTTACCACTTGTACGCGGCGTTCCTAATTCAAATTGAAATGTACAAAATTGATATTTATTAAAAGAAAAAAATACGTCCATTTCCGCCTTAAATTCCTAAAAAATATTAATTTTTTGTGGTAGATTTCAT